CGAATCATGTGATGAAGAGATTCGACACGTACCCTGAATTTTGATAGAAAAAAAATCTTTTTTTTTTTCGCTTACTTTCGGATCCCCGATTTACAAGTTCTACAGCACCCTTTTTGAATCAATCCAAAAAATTTTATGGAATTCAGAAAGCCGGAAGGATTCTTCGGATCTAGTCATACCATTCCATTCTATTGACAATTCCAAAAAACTGTTCATACTATGAACATAGTAGGAGGTCGGGCGGGAATGCCCCCATCGTCTAGTGGTTCAGGACATCTCTCTTTCAAGGAGGCAGCGGGGATTCGACTTCCCCTGGGGGTAGGGTACTACGAAAGGAAGTTGATCATGGATTATCCATAAGTCTAGAATGGATTCTTTCTGGGTCGATGCCCGAGTGGTTAATGGGGACGGACTGTAAATTCGTTGGCAATCTGTCTACGCTGGTTCAAATCCAGCTCGGCCCAATAATTCGCCGATCCATACGAGATGATATAACCAATTTTATTTGGACTCCAGAAACATGCCTAATCCGGATGCGGGGAAATAAAGAAAAGAATCCACTTTTCTGTTATATCTTTGTTTATGTGTTCCCACATATTCTGATCTTTCGATGGATTCTCAATCAATTTGACAATAGAATTACTAGTAATACGTGTCGTTTTCACTAAAGTCCATATCCCTGGAATATACATATACTGCGCGTGCCTCTCTTCTAACACGGCGATTCTAACTAGAAAGGGTTTGAATGAAAGCAAATAGGTATGCTGTACACCTTATTTCCCTGGGATTGTAGTTCAATCGGTCAGAGCGCCGCCCTGTCAAGGCGGAAGCTGCGGGTTCGAGTCCCGTCAGTCCCGACCTAGAATCGGCGGAATCCATCAATTCATAATTCATCTTTCTATTTTCTGTAATGTAAATAAGTACCAATGAGAGACCTATGTAATGTAGATTGGTACGATTGTTGGTAGTACCATACTCAGGATTCCAAAAGAGACCGTACTGGTCTGGCTTTTTAGATTCCTGATCTGTGAAATGGAATACCCATCTGTTTTCCGGGAGCCTATAACAAAACCAAAATTAGATTCGTTTATTGTACGATACAAAACGAACTTAACCTTACCCTAGTTACCCCGATAGAATATGAAAACTACCCCCCCTTTCGAGCTCCGATTTTATGTAAGCTCGGGCCGTAATTGGAAAGAATCTAGCTCATTTAAATTGCACACTGAATTTTTGATAATTTGTGATAGATGTGTCCCAATCTAAGGAAAGAGTATATTCAGAAAAGAGAGATCAAAGAAAGATCTAACCCGCCCTCTTTTCTTAGTGAGGGAATGTACCATTTTTCTTCCTATTTGAAAGGGGTCTTATCGAAGAAAGAGCAAACTCAAAAAAAGAGTGAAAATCTCGAAATATTCGAGATTTTATTTTAGACCGGGACCCCTCTTTCTCACACCTCTTTGTCTGTCAAGAAAAGAAGATCCTAAAACCCTTAGTTTAGAACTTAACTCCTTCTTTTTTTCCATTTCAGTTCTACTGTTTGGGACCAATGGAAGACGGGTCAGATGATACCTTCTCCGCTGATTGTATAAGGAAGACCATAGAAAAGAGTGGAAAAAATAAAAAAAAATTAACGGGATTCTTGATTGGATCAGGAATCAAAAATGGGATTTGTTATGGATAAAGGATCTTCTTATGTTATATTATACTATGAAATTCTCGACGATGAATCCATTTGAGAGATCATATATTGGTATTCGTGATATGGATCCAATTCAATTTGAATATCAAATATCATCGGGATGCAATTCATCTCATTGAATTTACAGGAGACGATTTATCATCTCTATGGGATTAGATCCCGAGTTATTGTGAAGTAAAAAAAAAACGATGAGATTATGGAAGTAAATATTCTCGCATTTATTGCTACGGCACTGTTCATTCTAGTTCCTACTGCTTTTTTACTTATCATATACGTAAAAACAGTCAGTCAAAATAATTAATTTGAATGAAGCTTGACTTCTTAGTTCTTATCAATGATTGAAGAAATGAAAGGGATTCAAATTCCACGTCTTAAATGAAATAAGGAGGCTAGAATCAGCAGTATAGAAGATCCGATAGTATGGTAGAAAGAACTCTATGAACCTTTCTACCACACTATCTATTATTCTAGAAAGTTGTACTTTCTAAAGATCTAGAATAAGAACATGTGAATCCTTGAAATCGTTTTTTTTTTTTTTTTTGATTGAAAGGTTTTTTTATTATTCATAGATTCCTTTACTCGATTCCAGTAGAATTTGGAAATGGAGGTGTTTTTCTTTAGAAATGTTTTGCAGAACCATATATTAAATAATTGATACAGTTTCATTACTCAACTCAATGAGTCGTACCTCTAGAGTCCACTTCTTCCCCAGACTACAAGTGCAAGAGAAAATGTAAAGACTACCATTAAAGCAGCCCAAGCAAGACTTACTATATCCATGTGAATCATGTCCCCCATCTCTATGACTATCAAGGAATTCTTCCATTATTGATCACTACTATAATAATAGTGGAATCCATGGCGCAGAGTCAAAAAGGGATTCTGACCAAACGCTATTAAGAAATCAATTCAATAACTCCACCCACAAGAAGCTGCTATAAGATTTCTGGTAGAATCGGCAAGCATTAAACACAAGTAAGAGACGAAGTTCCTCCCTTGGTATTATCAAGTATTATCAAGTGAATGTTATTAACGGAATATGTAGGAATAGTAAGACCTTTTCTTTCTTTGATTGCCCACGGAAACATGGACAATCAAGATGGAACACTACCTATTACATATCTCTACCTCCCCCTTTGATCTAATACTTAAAGTCTCCCGACTTTCTCACAGAGACAGTCGGGTCTATTCTATTACATTCTTGATTGGGGGTGACCGAAAAGAAAGAAGTTTTTTTTTTCTGAGTCTATCAAAGCAATTCTCTATCCAATCCAAGATTGGATGTCTGAGCATTCAGAGACTCTCGTAAGTCTGTATCCAAGGTATCTTACACCCTTTCCAGAACTAATAATTGGATTCCCCATCCGACTATCCAATCTAACCCAAAACTCAGTCAGTAGACATAGTGGAAGGGAATCCGGAAGTCTTGCTAGCTAGACCTTCCTATACTAGAATCCTTCCTTGGAGCCTCGGCACAAGGGTTGAGATAGAATAGAGTCTCCAGATTTTAAGAAGAAAGCAAGTACCAGCAGTCTTAGTCTTTTTATTTTCTTCCGCTTCCGCTGGGGCAAAAATGCGTCGAGTTTTATCAGCAGAAAGATTAAGGGATTTCGGTTTTTTTTGTTTTTTGTTGTTGATCAGGCGACACCCGGATTTGAACTGGGGAAAAAGGATTTGCAGTCCCCCGCCTTACCACTCGGCCATGTCGCCAAAATGATAGAAAATAGCTAGGATTTCCCCCTCTTTGGGGGCTATTCCTGAATCTCCTTTTTTTCTGGGATTTGCATCTTTAATCCCGCTTTCCTTATCCCTTTACTAAAAAAGTAATCCTTCCTCCTTTCTTTGGATCCAGTTGGCTCCCTTCGATTGATTGTATCGTATCTCAAAACAACAAGAACTAAACCCCCTTTTTTAGATTAAAAGAGAAAATGTGGATTTTACATTACAGAAACAAGGTAGGGCAAGCTTGGAACCATTAACTATTGACTTGAATTCGGGAAAGGTTTTTGGATCTCAAATTGCGTTTAATCTAATTAAGTTGATGCACAACTAATCAGTATCCATTCTTTATCAACAATCAATCCCTTTCAATTCACTTTCCATTATAACAAGAATTCTGTATCTATGTAAACCCCAGAACAGAAATTGTGACACAGATATCCCTAATCAGGTATCTTAGTTATATATGCCTATAAGGGAATTCGGGGAATTCTTATTATTCAGTGAATAATGGAATAGAAATTATGATATAGCACGGTCTGGTCTGTGTTGCCCCAAGTATAACTGGGATAGGAGATATGCGAATAGTTAGATAGCTATAGCTGCGTGTGCTTCCTAGGTACAACCCCCCTTACCTACTTCAACCAGATTCCATGAATTCTACTATTCTACTAACAAATAACAAATGGGTCAAAATTTCTTTCTTCTCTGCGAATCCTTTTTTGAACATTTGAACAATGGAATCGGGGAAAAAGTGAAGTGCTAAAAAACTGTATTCTAGACTGTTCCTGATTCTTCTGTCTTTCTCTCATTCATAGAGAACCGATCCAATCCTGAATCATTTCTTTTTCTGGTACCCAAAAGGGTCGTAATATCCTAAATCGGGTCGTAATATCCTAAATTGGATGACTTTTGATATTCTATAACAAGACTCCACAAGTCTCATCGACAGAATTCTGTTTCTAGGAATATTTTCTAAATTTCTAAATTTGTATCTGTTGCAAATTCGAATTTGAGTAGAAAATTCTCTTTCTACCTCTCCCCACACGTATTTTATCCATTACTATTTTCTACATTACATATATGATATGGAGTTGGGTCAAATTTCATGCGATTTAGTAAACAGAATATACATTCCATCATTGCTAGCTCGACCCAGAGGGTTCGATGAAGAATGAGCCAATAATGAATGGGATTTTTTTGAAAAAGGGGAAACTTAAGATGCTACAGGATGGAAATGAGGGAATGTCTACAATACCTGGGTTTAGTCAGATACAATTTGAGGGATTTTGTAGGTTCATTGATCAGGGCTTGATGGAAGAACTTTATAAGTTCCCAAAAATAGAAGATACCGATCAAGAAACTGAATTTCAATTCTTTGTGGAAACATATCAATTGGTAGAACCTTTGATAAAAGAAAGAGACGCTGTGTATGAATCACTCACATATTCTTCTGAATTATATGTACCTGCGGGATTAATTTGGAAAACCGGCAGAAATATGCAAGAGCAAACCATATTGATTGGAAACATTCCTCTAATGAATTCCCTGGGCACCTCTATAGTCAATGGAATATACA